AAACATGAATCTTTCGATTCATTTGGCTCTCACGCTCAATTACTTAAATTACTTATGATTATGATAAATTCCCATATCTTTTTTTGAATGTAATGAGCCTATCCTCTACTCTCTTCATATTCCAAAATAAAAATATCAAAACCAATCACTAATCCAAAACCAAAAAAGTCGGAGGACTCTTCTGACCAAACAAAAATATGTAATTGTCAACAAAGTTGTTTCTTTTTTTTATACAAAAATACAAAAAAAGGTTTTGTTTTCTTCCTTTAATACATAATACATAGGTCGTCGATTCAGCATTGGATAAAAGAGAGTTTAATCCCAATTTTTCTAATAAGCGGTTCAAATAATTTTATCCATATGAGTGTTCTATATAGATAAATTTTTCGTTTTGAAAGCATCTATTATATTACATATAGTGGTAGAAAGAGTACCATGCTGCGTCTGGACTTCAAACGATTTAGCTTTAACCATAGTTAATGTTAATGGTCCCACATTTTTGGTTGATAGAGAATCAAAGCGGATTTACCAACGAATCACGAAATGCTATGGTTCTTGCATATGATTTCTTTATTCAGAAGTCATTCGTGAGATCATGTACCTCTCTTTCCTAGTTATAACATAAAAAGTACAGCTGGTTGGATCCAGCCTATTCTTGAAATAAACAACTCGCACACACTCCCTTTCCAAAAAAAACCAATACCCCAAGCACTACACTTAGATTTATTAGATTTGTTGCTAAAATATCGGTATTAAACCCGAAACTCCCGGCGGACGGCCAGTGGCCCAAAGAAACGAAAGAATCGGTTACATTTTTCATATGATCTCCTCTTATAGATAGACTAAAAAAAAACAGAGTTCTTTTTGTATCGCCCTGCCCCCCCTTTGATATATATATATATCAATTTTACTATTTATAAATCGAGCCAAAAAAGATTCGATTTATAAATGGTGAATTACCCACTTTATTGAAACCCTTCCTAAAAAAACTAAAAAGGGGTTTCCTTAGACTACGAACGGGAAGGATGAAAGCGAGTGGGTATGCTAATTCCTCATCCGCAAATCAGCCCTTCCCGTGGGTTATTTTCTCAACGACTAAGTAATTCTCGGAATGAAACCTTGGTGTAATTCGAAAAAGCAAATGACAGGTTCAAGGCAATACGATATGCAAAAATTTTATTTTTCTTATTTATAAGATTAAACAAAAGGATTCGCAAATAAAAGTGCTAATGCTACAACCAGGCCATAAATTGTTAAAGCTTCCATAAAAGCTAGACTAAGCAATAAAGTACCTCGTATTTTTCCTTCCGCCTCGGGCTGTCTCGCGATACCTTCTACAGCTTGGCCCGCAGCAGTACCTTGACCAACTCCAGGTCCAATAGAAGCAAGCCCTACAGCCAATCCAGCAGCAATAACGGAAGCGGCAGAAATCAGTGGATTCATGATAAGTTCCTCATACAAAAAAAAGAAATGGTTAATGATACAGTCAGCCGATGAATTCTAACTTAATCATTCCATCGCTACAATTCATCCAGTCGAAGTCACTACAAACTTCAAATTGCAGTAAAAATCTTATTCAAGGATCAAAACTACTTTACTTCGATATCTCTTTTTTAGTTCCTATCGACAAAGTCTTTTCGAATCCGTACGACTTTCGTCCGTCCATTTCTTTGTTCCGAACCATTCTTTGAATTCTTCGATTTTTTTTCTTGATTTCATCTGTTTATTCATTCAACTCACAGTCCCAGAGGATACGGAAGGATTTCTATTGGAATATACATCGAAATTTATAGTAGTAGGACAAATTGAATATATCTTTAGTTCATATATAACTAGTCAATATTTAATATCAATCACATATACATGTCTTTCTTCCATAACGTAAACCAACTCTTCATTGATCTTAGATTCAATCGGATTCGAGAATTTTGCGTCGAAAACCAAGTTGACTTATAGCATAGCGATATATTTACATATAATATACCTAACACAACCTCCCTCTCCGATCCGAATCACCCTATTTTTTCTGAATCCCATTTTTTTGTAAATTCTTATTCCCCTTTCTTTATCATTATCCCGCATGGATACAATCTAAATAGAGAAATTGCTTAGGTCGAATCATTGGATAGAAATATCATTATTTGATTGATCTAAGTTCACGCATTTTATTATTTCTGAAAATTTTATTTTGGTCAATCGCTGAATAAAATCAACTGAAAGGGGAATTGGTCTAGAGAGCACCCCTCTTTTTTTACTCACACGTCGTAAACCACAAGAATTCTTATTCAAATTCTTATTCCGAATAGGAAATATTCGTATTGGTCGACCAACAATATAAAATGAATATCTATTCAGTAGAGAATGGTATAATATAAGTGGACCAACCAATAATTTTAGGAAAAAGATCTTTTAGATCTCTTTCCCCTTTTTTTATTTTACAATTCTCTACTCTAATGTCTTTGGCTATTACTCTAGATTGTATATTGTATATAGTGAGTTG